ATAGGTCAACTAAAAGGTATTCCCATAGCAATTGGGGTTATGGATTTTCAGTTCATGGGGGGCAGTATGGGATGCGTAGTAGGCGAGAAAATCACCCGTTTGATCGAGTATGCTACTAATAGATCTCTACCTGTTATTATAGTGTGTGCTTCTGGGGGAGCCCGCATGCAAGAAGGAAGTTTGAGCTTGATGCAAATGGCTAAAATTTCTTCCGCTTTACATAATTATCAATCAACTAAAAAGTCATTCTATGTATCAATCCTTACATCTCCTACAACCGGTGGAGTGACAGCTAGTTTTGGTATGTTGGGAGACATTATTATTGTGGAACCCGAGGCCTACATTGCATTTGCAGGTAAAAGAGTAATTGAACAAACATTGAATAAGACAATACCTGATGGTTCACAAACGGCTGAGTATTTATTCCATAAGGGCTTATTCGACCCAATCGTACCACGTAATCCTTTACAAGACGTTCTGAGTGAGTTATTTCAGCTACACGGTTTCTTTCCCTTGAATAAAAATTCGATCAAGTAGATCATTAAATTATTCAAATAAGTTATTTTCTTTGGAGCGAACAAGTATTGAGTTTATCGGAATCAATAAATAATAAGAACTAAGAATGGGGTTTTACTTGAGGGCATAAGATCTAATTGTAGAAAGGATCAGAAGTTGCGGATAATTATTCTAATAATTTTATTATTATTTTTCCTCCAGATCCATTTTTTTTTTCTACCTATATTCATGATTATTAATCAGGAAGTCTCCATCAACAGGATAAAAGAGTTAATTATAATTATTCACTCCGCGAACTTAGGAAAATAAAAAATCAAAAGAATTTCATGTTCCCTTCTTATATATTCTATATTCTTATATATTCTATAGATATAAGAATATAGAATAATTCAAATATAAAAAATAATAGAACAGAAATCTCGATCTTGCCTATTCCTATATCTCCTGGGAACTCCCGTTCTTTATTAGAAATTAGAATTCAATTATAAGATAAGGACAAAAGAACAAGAATAATAAAGTGGGTTGGCATATATATATTTTATGTATAAAGGTGAATAGTTACACTTATTTAGTTCTCCATTCCTTGCACTTATTATTATATACTTATAATACTTATAATAGATTAATAGATATACTTATCAACTTATCATAAGATATCTTTATAACAGGTACAAATATTAAATCGAGGTATCCATTCTATGACAACTTTCAATTTACCCTCTATTTTTGTGCCTTTAGTAGGCCTAGTATTTCCGGCAATTTCAATGGCTTCTTTATCTCTTCATGTTCAAAAAAACAAGATTGTTTAGATCCGATGGGACCAAATCTCATCACTTTTTTTTTTCAAGACTTGGATCATAATAGAGATATCTATTTAGTTTAGTGGAATATGGTACAACACGTGGCCGCTTCCGACCACAAATGAAAGAGCTGTTATGCACGCGGAAACATGACATGATATATGGATCGGATAAATGCATTCATTTTTTTAATATAGATCAGCGGATGTCTGAAATGGAAAGTCAATGTATCTATATGTATGTAGATATCCATAGTGGGATCATATGAAGGGAATGTTATTTTTTGATATCTAACCGATTCGATGAATTATTCCTAATGGTTCACATCATAATAGTGCTAGTTGATGAGAGTTACTTTGGGAACAAAAAAATGGAAAGTCAAATTCATTTTGATTTGGGTTATTCTCTCAATTCCCATAAAATGCAACTGGATTTACTATGAACTGGCGATCAGAACGTATATGGATAGAACTTATAACGGGGTCTCGAAAAACAAGTAATTTCTGCTGGGCCTGTATCCTTTTTTTAGGTTCACTAGGATTCTTATTGGTTGGAACTTCTAGTTATCTTGGTAGGAATCTGATATCCTTATTTCCGTCTCAGCAAATCGTTTTTTTTCCACAAGGGATCGTGATGTCTTTCTATGGGATCGCAGGTCTGTTCATTAGCTCCTATTTGTGGTGCACAATTTCGTGGAATGTGGGTAGTGGTTATGATCGATTCGATAGAAAAGAAGGAATAGTGTGTATTTTTCGTTGGGGATTCCCTGGAATAAATCGTCGCATCTTCCTTCGATTCCTTATGAGAGATATCCAGTCGATTCGAATAGAGGTTAAAGAGGGTCTTTCTCCTCGTCGTGTCCTTTATATGGAAATCAGAGGCCAGGGGGCCATTCCCTTGACTCGTACTGATGATAATTTGACTCCACGAGCAATTGAACAAAAAGCTGCTGAATCGGCCTATTTCTTGCGCGTACCAATTGAAGTATTTTGAAATGAACTGAAGAATGAATACTTTCTCAGCATTGGGGAAGGACCTCAGGAATCCTCTTTTTTATATAACTTAACTGAAGTCTTTTCAGAATGCCTATTCGAGCAAAAGCAGACGTATATGGAACAAGCAGAAAACGAAGTGGTTTTTTCCACCAAAACTTTTTTTTATGCGTATGGAAATCACTCAATTTTTTCTTCATACTAGTAACAAGTCTACTAAGTATGGATTCATCACATATATCAGAACAGTTCAGAATACAGAATTCATCTTTTTGGGTCCAATATTTTGAATTGATATGTTAGATATAGCTGGATCATATCTTATAAATTACTTCTCTTTTATTTTGTCAATTGATGTTTCTTTTCATCCTTTCTTTTGCTCTTTGATAATCAAACGATTTGATCTCTTATAACTATAACCATCCAATTTCTCTCTTTTTTTGCCACTTGTTTTTGATTTCATCACATCAATATTTTTCATAAGTTTCCCCCAATTATTCCTGAAATTTTTCCTGGGCTATGGTATGGGTAGCCGGCGAAACTTTTCGAAAAAATGGATCTAAGTCTAAGTAAGGGGGTTCTTTCGTCTTGAAATCCGAATAATATTCATTACTTGAAGTGTCTCTTTTGGGCATTCATCGAAAGGATGCAGTTACTTTGAATTTGAACAATTGAGATATCTGGAAACAATATTTTATTATTTCTTCATTCGAAGCGGATCCTTATTCTATTTCTAGATTCAAATCCAAGGACTAACCAATTAATTACAAATAAAAAAAACACACACAGGGAATAGATCCACAGGTTCGATACCTTGTTTGTTATAGAACTCATGCTTCATAGAAATATCAGATCGGATAGAGTCGATGAATAAGGTGGGTCCATTTACTATTTACAGATTCAAAATGCCAAAAAATAAAGCATTCACCCTCCTCCGATATCTTGCATCTATAGTATTTTTGCCCTGGTGGATCTCTCTCTCATTTAATAAAAGTCTGGAATCTTGGGTTACTAATTGGTGGAATACTAGGCAATCCGAAACTTTTTTGACTTATATTCAAGAAAAGAACGTTCTAGAAAAATTCATAGAATTAGAAGAACTATTCCTTTTGGACGAAATGATAAAGGAGTACCCGGAGACACATATACAAAAGCTTGGTATAGGAATCCACACAGAAACGATAGAATTGGTCAAGATGCATAATGAAGGTCATATCCATACCATTTTGCACTTCTCGACAAATATAATCTGTTTCGCTATTCTAAGTGGTTATTCTATTCTGGGTAATGAAGAACTTGTCATTCTTAATTCTTGGGTTCGGGAATTCCTCTATAACTTAAGCGACACAATAAAAGCTTTTTCTATTCTTTTATTAACTGATTTATGTATCGGATTCCACTCGCCCCATGGTTGGGAACTAATGATTGGCTATGTCTACAAAGATTTTGGATTTGCTCATAACGATCAAATTATATCTGGTCTTGTTTCCACTTTTCCAGTCATTCTAGATACAATTTTTAAATATTGGATCTTCCTTTATTTAAATCGTGTATCTCCGTCACTTGTAGTGATTTATCATTCAATGAATGACTAAAAAAGATTCATTGATATTAATCCAATCATAATGTTTGTTACTTCGTACATAAACAAAACATTCACAATCTTACTCATTAGATTTCTATTTCTACCCACCCAAGGGATTCTTCCTGTATTCCAGTAAAATTATTCCAGTACAATAGCAGAATCGTGGATAGGGAACTATACTATACTAGTAACCTACCTAATTTATTGTAGAAATTTTCGGGATCAATGATTGGACCATGCAAAATAGCAATACCTTTTCTTGGATAAAGGAACAGATGACTCGATCCATTTCCGTATCGATCATGATATATGTTGTAATAACTCGGACACCCATTTCACATGCATATCCCATTTTTGCACAACAGGGTTATGAAAATCCACGAGAAGCGACTGGGCGTATTGTATGTGCCAATTGCCATTTAGCTAATAAGCCCGTGGATATTGAGGTTCCACAAGCGGTACTTCCCGATACTGTATTTGAAGCAGTTGTTAGAATCCCTTATGATATGCAACTGAAACAAGTTCTTGCTAATGGTAAAAAGGGGGCGTTGAATGTGGGGGCTGTTCTTATTTTACCTGAGGGATTCGAATTAGCTCCCCCCGATCGTATTTCTCCCGAGATGAAAGAAAAGATGGGCAATCTGTCTTTTCAGAGTTATCGCCCCACTAAAAAAAATATTCTTGTGATAGGTCCTGTTCCCGGTCAGAAATATAGTGAAATCACCTTTCCTATTCTTTCCCCGGACCCCGCTACTAAGAAGGACGTTCACTTCTTAAAATATCCTATATACGTAGGTGGGAACAGGGGAAGGGGTCAGATTTATCCCGATGGTAGCAAGAGTAACAATACAGTCTATAATGCTACAGCAGCGGGTATAGTAAGCAAAATCATACGTAAAGAAAAGGGGGGATATGAAATAACCATAGCGGATGCATCGGATCGACGCCAAGTGGTTGATATTATACCTCCAGGCCCAGAACTTCTTGTTTCAGAGGGTGAATCCATCAAGCTTGATCAACCATTAACGAGTAATCCCAATGTGGGTGGATTTGGTCAGGGAGATGCAGAAATAGTACTTCAAGATCCATTACGTGTCCAAGGCCTTT